GAGTAAGCATTACCCAATCTCCATGATGGTTTTTTTGTAAAAAAAAAGAGGGGGGGGGGAATATATTCTCCGTTTTTATATCACATATATTTGTTTGATTTGATACTATGAAATAAATCGATGTTTCTAGAAATAAAAAAAGAAAATGATCTGAAATTTTGTATATGTAATAAAAAAAAATAAATAATAATTTTATATATTAATTCATAATCTATATATATATATATTCAAGAATATACATAATAATTAAAGGGTCTGTTATTGGAAAAAGGTCCCTAGAACGGAGTTCTCGTGTCTATCCAGAATTTCCATGTTTGAATCTAGTGTTATCATTTTTTTTTAGTACATAATGAAAGACCTCATCGTTTGAATCTAGTGTTATCATTTTTTTTTAGTACATAATGAAAGACCTCATCGAAAACTTAGAGCGGCTTGCCAAACAAATGCTAAGAGAAAAAAGAATACAGGTATGACTGGCATAACATCTACGATTGGATTTAAAAACGCATAGGCCTCGGGCAATTTTGAAAAGAAAAAAATACTCGAATAAAGAGTAAAATTAAGACAGATCAAACTAAAGATATTAAATGTAACAACCATTTTTTCATGAAGAGAATTGAATTTTTATTGAGTTTTTAATCTAAAAAACAAATGATTTTTTTTTTACCCAATCAAAAAAAAACTTCTATTCTATTATGAGAATGGAAGAAATTATACTTTCACATAATATTTTAATTCAATTCGATGTAATGATCAATGAATTGGGTTTTTTTATTTAGACATGTTAACATCCTAGCAACACTTTCAATCAATTTCGATTTAAAAAATGTTGACCAGAATGAATTTAGTATTGAATAGAAATCGAATTGGGGCGTAGTCAAGTGGTAAGGCAACGGGTTTTGGTCCCGCTATTCGGAGGTTCGAGCCCTTCCGTCCCAGAACATACCTGTTTTATCAGAATAAACTTTTTTTGGAACGAATACTAATTATTTTCGATTCCATATCCATCATACATAATATTATAATGTATATACGTGTGTTATGTGTAAAAGAGCATATTGATAAACCCCCTCTTTTTTTTTACAAAATCAAAAACCCCCTCTTTTTTTTTACAAAATCAAAAGAGCGATTTTAGAATCATGTTGTTATCATAGAATGAAACCGATTGGGTGGAAAAACAGAGGATCGAGTCCGTTTATCACGAGGTATCTATTTTGTTTCTTATAATATTATTTTATTTATTAAGAATCTGATTATGAATAATAAGAAAACACAAACACTTTGTTTTAACTGTATCGCACTATAGTATTCTTTAGTATTATTTGATAACCCAAATTTGGTTCAACTAAACTTTCAAATAAAAATGGAAGAATTAAAAAACAAAGTAGACCGAGAGCGAACTCGGAAACAGGATTTATATTTTTTATATCCACTTTTTTTCCAGGAGTATATTTATGCACTTACGCATAATCGTAGTTTCAATCGATCAAGTTTGTTCGAAAATGTAGGTTATGACAAAAAGGTTAGGTTACTAATTGTGAAACGCTTAATTACTCGAATGTATCACCAGAATTCTTTTATTCTTATTTCTACTGATAATTATTATAACCAAAATTGTTTTTTTGGGCACAACAAGGGTTTTTTTTTTCAAATCATATCGAGTAAGTTAGCAGTTCTTGTAGAAATTAAACTTTTCCTAGGCGTAGTATCTTCTCTTGAAGATAATAAAAGAAACGAATCTAAAAATTTACGATCAATTCATTCCATATTTCCCTTTTTAGAAGATCAATTATCCCGTTTACATTATGTGTCAAAGATACTAATACCTTATCCTATTCATCTTGAAATATTGGTTTTAATTCTTCGTTGTTGGGTGAAAGATGCTGCTTCTTTACATTTTGTACGATTCGTTTTCCACGAGAATAGTAATTGGAACCTTTTTTTGTTTCAAAAACAAGATATTTCCAACCTTTCAAAAATTAATAAGAGATTGTTTTTATTCTTATATAATTCTCATGTCTGTGAATACGAATCTATTTTTTTTTTTTTACGTAACCAATCCTCTCATTTACAATCAATATGTTTTGGAACCTTTTTTGAGCGAACTTTTTTCTATGGAAAAATAAAAAAAGAGTATCTTGTCAATGTCTTTACTAAGGATTTTCAAGCCATATCATGTATGTTCAAAGATCTTTTTTTGCATTATGTTAGGTATCAAGGAAAATCTATTCTGGCTTCCAAATGGAGGTTTTTTATTCTTAATAAATGGAACTATTACCTTGCTCTCTTTTTTAAATGTCGTTTTTATGTGTGGTATCAATCAGAAAGGATAAAAAGATTATCCAAGCATTTCCTTTACTTTCTAGGTTATCTTTTAAGTGCAAATATACTATTAAACCCTTTGTTGGCGCGAAGTCAAATGATAGAAAATTCATTTCTAATAAAGAATATTATTAAGACGTTTGATACTACAGTTCCAATTATACCTTTGGTTGGACCA